AGGATTTCCCCGTAATGTCCATGAACAGTTGCTCCTGGAGTAGCCAAATAAGGCTTAGCTGATCGTATTACCACAGAGTCAACTTGAACAATTAGAACTTGACCCGATTTTAAATGCGGTCCTTTTTTGGCTATACATACATTTTCACAAAGAAACTGCCCAAGACTAACGATTGTAGATGTCTCTTCACAATAATTGTAATGGAGAAAATACCAATTCAAATGGAATGGATTCAAAATGATGTTACTGCATGAATAGGGATTATAAATTTGACCATTTTCATCCAGTAAATAATATTTAAGTATTTGAAAAATCTGTTTAAAATTGTCAAGTTGCAAATAGTTAGTTACCAAGATCTGATTATGGGTTATTAAATGGGAAAATAAATCAAAATTATAAATTGGAAAGCCTGTTCCTAACGGGCCCAAGGAATTACTAATTGGAATTAGGGGGTTCTTTTTGCTTGATTCCTTTATCACATTGGGAGATTTTACATCGTTGAATGGGCCTATTCGAAAACAATTGGATGATGACAAAATTATCAAAGATTGAGATTCCTTATTTCGATTCAACAACGTATGGATAGTTCCTTGATTTGGATTAAGGGATTCTTGAATCCTTGCCTCGGAATAGGAATAAATGGAAGAAAACGGATTGACATTAGCGCGATCTGATCCCTTCTCAGAGATCAATCCTGAACCCGACAGATCGTTCCTTTTTCCGGTATAAGAAATAGGTGACTTCGCTAAGTCGATTCTTAGAAAATATCTAAGCAAACCATTTGTCCTTATTTCAACAAAGGAAGCACAGGCCTTTTCGATCTTTTTGTCTTGGTCCCAATTCAACACTAAAGAAGTCCGAACTAATTGAATACTTGTGTCCCAAATTTCAAGAATTGGGTCGTAATAAAGGATATAATTGACAACTCGAAGTTGTAGATTATCACTTTCCTGCAAGAGATCCGGCGGGAAAAGTCTTCCTAAATTTATACCATCCGTTTTTTTATATGGGACTACAGGTTGAACCAAAACAAAATACTTTTTTTCATACCTAGAAAGTTTCATTCGTTGGATATAAAGCCAATTTTTCAATTTTTTGTATTCTTTGGAATTTGGTTTTCCCCCTCCTGGTGGTATCAATCGGAATGCCTTATTTGTCTTTCCAGGAAAATGGATATCTCCAGAAAAGATTATCAGTTTGATTTTTTCTGCTTTTTTCTTCACTCGGACCAATCCGCCTATCCGACTTCTTCTATTTAAAGTGATTTGTGTATCTGCCCCAATAATACTATTGTGCCGTACCATTATGGAAGAAGATTCGGCCAAAATGTGGACTTCCACGGGAATAAAAAAAAATGGATTTACTTCCTTTTGGTATTTTGGCCAAAATACCTTGACTCCTCGATACTCAATCAAATCCTCTTCGTTGACGATTGAATTCAGTTCTCTAGTCTCATATTTAGTAAGTCCTGAGCTCTTTCTTATATATCGAGGATCATCGAAATAAGCAAGAATACTATTTCTACGGAGAATACCATTTCTGGGGATTTCCATTGAGATACCTGAAGAAGGTATTAGTTGGTTCTCGCCTTCTTGAATCGATTCGAGTGGAATGATGAATCTATTTCTTCGCCTCTTTGCCAATAAATCAGAATTGCCGTCGAGAATGGCCGGATATCTGAGATTATAACGACCCGTACATGTCATTCGATTAAGTTCTGAATAATCAGGAATCCTATCTCCTGTTTGATTTTTACCAGAAAAATACGAACTAAAAAATTTGTGTCTCACTTGATTAACTTGATTATTAGTTACTGAGGGGTTAGCAATATATCTTGGCTTGACAGAAAGAGAATAAGCGTTCATTTGATCTTGATCCTTGTGGATCGAACAGGGGCCTAGACTGTATCTCCAGGGCTCCCCTAATAATATCCATAAATGACTTGTTTTTGGTAAGAGATGAATATTACCATATGTAAATTCAGGTGCATGGTACACATCAGTATTCCAGTGCATTTCGCCCTCTGAGTCAGAATAAATATGTTTTCGAACCTTCTCTTTCAAATTCAAAGTGGATGTTCTCGCACGAATCTCAGCAATCACTTGTTCTGATTCTACATATTGATCGTTTTGAACTAAAAGAAAACCTTTGGGCGGAATACACGCATTGTGTATAATATCTTCACTCTCAATAGTTACATACAAGTCTCTAGAACATAGAAAAGCAGGATGTCCATGACGTGTACGTGTCGGATGAACCAAATCCTCGTTGAATTTTATTTTTCCATTAGAAGGGGCTCGCACATGTTCTGCAGTACCCCCTGTGAATACTCCGCCGGTATGAAAAGTTCTTAATGTTAATTGAGTGCCCGGTTCTCCAATAGATTGACCTGCAATAATACCTACGGCTTCTCCCAATTCGACCAGGTCGTCATGAGCTGGACTCCGGCCATAACATAATTGACAAATCCAAGATGTACTCCTACAAGTAAAGGGGGTTCGAATAGAGATTGGTTGTGCTCTAAAAGTTATGAATCTACTGACAAGTCCAACCCCAATATCTTGATTTCTAGTAGCAATACATCGCGAACCTATATATATATCATCTGCTAATACACGGCCAATTAATGTTTGGATAAAAATCCTGTCCGCCATCATTCCATTTCGAGGACTTACAGAAATACCTCGAACGGTGCCACAATCTGTTCGACGTACAACAATGTGTTGAACTACTTCAACAAGTCTGCGCGTGAGATATCCTGCATCTGAGGTTCGGATAGCCGTATCCACAACCCCTTTACGGGCTCCGTAGCAAGAAATAATGTATTCTGTTAAAGAGAGTCCTTCGCGTAAATTGCTTTGGATGGGTAAATCAATCATTTGCCCTTGGGGATCCGACATTAATCCTCTCATACCTACTAATTGATGTACCTGAGAAGCATTTCCTCTGGCTCCCGAAAAAGACATTATATGGACTGGATTAAAAGGATCGGTCATCCGAAAATTAGGATTCATTTCTTGTCGCAAATATTCACTTGTGGCATACCATATTTCGATCGATTGACGTAATTTTTCTACCGCGTGTACATTCCCATAATGATGGTGTTTTTCCAAAATAAAACTTTGTTGTTCAGCGTCTTGAACTAGCCATCTTTTAGAAGGTATTGTTAAAAGATCATCAATTCCTAATGAAATGGATGCGGCGGTAGCTTGTCGGAAACCCAGAGTCTTTACTTGATCCAGGATATGTGATGTATATCCTATTCCATAGTGATCAATAAATCGACTAATAAGTCGTTTCATGGCAGTTCCGTCTATCACTTTATTGTGAAAGACCTGAGTGGGCCGTTCTGCCATCAGTACCTCCATATTGCGCTGAGTAGAATTTGACAATGGGCTTGAGTCAGTGATTGGAAAACTTCCTTTTCTAGATCTTGATTCACGTAGAAATTCCGCAATTATGGTCCTAGTTAACCCGGAGAGACTCGAATTCCCGTTGGTAGCATAGAATTACAACAGCCCTGCCAAAACCCCTGTATGGCTTCTTCTATTTCTCGATAAAGAGAAATATGACCAAGAGTGGTTCGAATATATATATAAAGAATTTCTTTTTTTATACTTCGTACTATTAGATAGTGTCCATAAATCTCATAATAGGTCCCCACAGATTCATAGTGAATTTCGATGGGAACTTCTCTTGCAGCAATAACGCGTTGATCTAGTCGCCACCGCAGCCACAAAGGACTACCTAAATTGATTCGTTTTTGCCGATAAGCTCCAATTGCATCATAGGGATTACAAAAAAAGGGTTCTTTTTTTTTTGTATACTTATAGTTATTATCTTCATTTTGATAGTTTCTACGATTACATGGATTATACCTATTTACACAAATACCCCGACGATTTCCACTCGTTAAGACATAGAGTCCACTAAGCATATCTTGAGTTGGTGCCGAAATGGGATCCCCAATAGTTGGAGACAAAAGATTCATATGAGAAAACATAAGTAAACGTGCCTCTGCTTGAGCCTCCAAAGATAAAGGCACATGAACAGCCATTTGATCCCCGTCAAAGTCTGCATTGAAGCCCTTACAAACTAATGGATGTAAACAAATAGCGCGTCCTTCCACTAAAACGGGGAGGAATGCCTGTATGCCTAATCTATGCAGAGTAGGCGCTCTATTCAGCAATACAGGATGGTCATCCAGAATTTCCTGAAGTATTTCCCATACAATCGGTTTTTTTTTCCGAATTTGACTCTTAGCAACTCCTATGTTCGAAGCAAGATGTTTTCTAATTAGGTCACGAATTACAAATGCCTGGAAAAGTTCTATTGCTATTTCGCGAGGCAATCCACATCGATGTAATGAAAGTGAAGGGCCCACGACAATCACGGACCGCCCTGAATAATCGACCCGTTTACCAAGCAGAGTCTCGCGAACTCTTCCTTCTTTGCCTTCAATTACATCTGAAAGCGACTTGTAAACTCTATTATGATCATCCCTCATTGGTTGTCCGCAGATTCCATTATCAAGAAGTGCATCCACGGCTTCTTGTAGCAATTTTTCCTGAGATATTATTAATTCTTCTGGCGTAGCTATACTTGTTGTTAATAGATCTGTAAGAGTATTATTCCGATAGATAATTCTTCTATAGATTTCATTAATATCCGAGGTCACTAGTTTATCCTCATCTATATGATAGATTGGTCTCAACTCAGGAGGAAGAACTGGTAATAGACACAAAACCATCCATTTTGGTTCTATATTTGTTCGAATAAAATGCTTAGCCAATTCCATGCGTCTAAGCAAAAAATCTTTTCTTCTTCCAACTTTTCGATCTTCCCATTCATTTCCTGTGGGTTCCACTTCCTCTAATTCTTTCCATTCTACCAATGAATAGTCTATAATAATTCGTAAATCTAGATTGGCTAATTGTTGTCTGATAGAACCTCCCCCGGTAGACATCTCTCGATTTCGAAATGTATCGAAGCTCCGGGTA